TGGTTGGGACAACAAACATCCATCTCGTTCGTACTTTGGATACCCATATAACCATCGAAGGCTGTTGAAGTGACTAATTCCTGTAAATTAGGAGGCGTTGAAAACAAAGAAATTGTTGGAGTTCTCATTTATATCTAGTCCCAACACGCTTGATGTTAAGAAAAGATCTCTTGCTGAAAGGTTGGCTAGAGATTTCTTGTAAAAACACTAGCCCTGCTCAATTCATAATGAGAATATTTGCATCTTCTTTTTTGATTTCATGTATTATTCTACTTATGTACATAAGGGAGGAGCCGTATGAGATGAAAATCTCACGTACGGTTCTGGAACGGAGATTCTTTTAATTTAATTAAATGTCGACCGTAACGTATGTCAGCTCAATCCGAAGGAAATTATGCGGAAGCTCTACAGAATTATTATGAAGCTATGCGACTAGAAATCGATCCCTATGATCGAAGTTATATACTCTATAATATAGGTCTTATCCATACAAGTAATGGAGAACATACGAAAGCTTTGGAATATTATTTTCGAGCACTAGAACGAAACCCGTTCTTACCACAAGCTTTTAATAATATGGCCGTGATCTGTCATTACGTGCGACTATCTCCACTATAGAAGTAAACAAAAAAGAAAAAATAAGCTTTCTACATATGCATCGTCTAAAACGACGATTTTTATCAGCTGTAGTAAAGAAAGAAACTTCATAGAAGTCGAAATATGAAGAAAGAGATATGCTTTTTTCTATGGATAAAAAAGGATCTAAATTGGTAGAGGAAGCACCGTAAAGATCAATTAGCGAGATTTTGGTCCGATACAATAATAACTGCGTACTTATGTCATGATAGTAGATATACTTATTTCATGATGGGAGAAAAAAACTAGGAATCAACTTATGTAATAGAGTTGATCTACTAAAGTCTTCAGCAGCGGTGTAGGATCAGATCCCAAAGATAGTAAGTCTTTTCTTCCTTAGAAAGGAAAGTCTTTTTCAAAGATTCTATATAAATTTCTATATGAAATCGAGATAGTTACCTTTCGGGAAATTTTTTCTTCGGAAGGTGGGAAAAAAGATAAAACGAAATAAAACGGATTATTAATCAAAATTGAATCCAAATTTCAGTTTTAAACTCATGTAATGAACCTCTTTGGTTAACCCGAAAAATGGCATAGATCCACGAGAAATCTCATTCGTTAGATCTGATACCGGGACACCAAAAGAATTGATGAGCCGTATGAGGTAGGAAACTCTCAAGTACGGTTCTAAGGGAAGGAATTAATCCACCTATTCCGACCGGGGAGAACAGGCCATTCGCCAGGGAGATTCTGAAATTGCGGAGGCTTGGTTTGATCAAGCCGCCGAGTATTGGAAACAGGCTATAGCGCTTACTCCAGGTAATTATATTGAAGCACATAATTGGTTGAAGATCACGAGGCGTTTCGAATAAAAGAAGACGCCTTTTTTTATTTAAAATTTAGAATATTCTAAATATTTAAATTATTTGTTATAATTTAAGGGCTCATCAGTCAAATAAAAAAAAGGATCATTCCTTTGCTTTGTGGAAAGAGCCAACCCAAGAATTTCATTATATCCCTTCTAAGCCTAAGCATTCTATTTCATCTGATATTTCCTAAGGATAAAAGGATAAAATTAAGGCATAGAGTACAAAATAGACTTTTTTTTTATTGAAATTTTCTGAAAATAAATTTCAATAAAAATTAATCTAAAGAAAATTAAATTTAATAACTAAATTAACAACGAAATTATTCATTGTTATTTAAATACATATACCGGGATGTTTCTTAGCAATGGCTGTGCGCGTGATTTGCAATTTTGTAATAGAGTAATTCCTATCATCAGGTTTACAAAAATCTCTTTTTTTCATCAATCCAAAGCTACAAAAAGGTTTTATGAGATTCAAAAGGTCCGTTGAGCGCCTCGTAGCTATGTCATAATAGATCCGAACACTTGCCCCGGATCGACTTCCAGATCATAATTGCTCTAGTAAAGAACTAAAGAAATAGATAAATGGGAGATAGAAAAATCTAAGAGAAACAAACTAATTCTAGAAATCTCTCTTAAAGGTTTACTAATTATTTGACTGTTGGCAGGTCTCTTTGTATGTGTTGTCCGGAAAGAGGAGGACTCAATGATTATTCGTTCGCCGGAACCAGAAGTAAAGATTTTGGTGGATAAGGATCCCGTAAAAACGTCTTTCGAGCAATGGGCCAAACCGGGTCATTTCTCAAGAACAATAGCTAAAGGGCCTGATACTACCACTTGGATCTGGAACCTACATGCTGATGCTCACGATTTCGATAGCCATACCAGTGATTTGGAGGAGATCTCTCGAAAAGTATTTAGTGCCCATTTTGGGCAACTCTCCATCATCTTTCTTTGGCTGAGCGGCATGTATTTCCATGGTGCTCGTTTTTCTAATTATGAAGCGTGGCTAAGTGATCCAACTCACATTAGTCCAAGTGCTCAGGTGGTTTGGCC